CATAAGCTGTCACTGAAGAGGCTGATGCCGCCAATCGGCTTTTCCTGAATTTGACATTTTTGGGTTCACGAGTGATCAATAGTAATAGTAGAGTAGTTGGCGAACGGTCTTTTAGTTTGAATGACTTCTGGGCACAAGTGCCATTCTCGTCTACTCTTCTATGGGAGGACTGAGAGGCTTTCCCCGAGCAAAGAAGGTGAAAGGGGCTTCAACCGAGTCTGAATGTCAGCGTCTTCCTTTTTCCCTCACATTCTAGCATTATAGAAAACTATCCTTGATAGCGGCTGGGTAGGCTGACTCTCCTAGTTCTAACTCCTCGGCAGGGAAGGAAAGCCTTCCAGTGAAAGCAATAAACAATAAAAAAACCGGTGCCAATTTATATTCTATATTCTAGGCGATTCCTCGTCACGCCTATCTACTGAAGAACTCAGAGGTTGAGGAGTTTCTTTTTGTCCTTCAGTCCGCGTACGCGTAGGGTAATAGGTCCGTCCACGAGCCTCCCAGTTCGTATAGAGCAAAAAATGGGCATTTTCGCCAGGTTATGTATAAGGAGTTCCCTGGGAGTTGACCCGCTGGAGTTTAGGACTCTGCAAATACATCAGCTTAGTTAGGTAGGAACTTCAGGATAATAGTGAACACTAGAAGGGTAATCCGCCGAGAGCAGATTCTATCTATCAATAGGCTCTGCCACTTCCTCGGAGGGTGGAAAAAAAGAGTCTTCTATCGCAGAAGCCGAGTCGGATGCTTTCACTCAAGAAGATGTTGTCGGCCTCGTTGGACCGATTGGTATCACACGATACCCGACCACCCATAGCCCAACAGTACCCATTCCTTGGAAAAGAGAAAGACGGCAGAACGTATTTCGCGAGAAAATCAACTTCCAAAAAAGGAGCCAGAAGGCCGGGGACAATACCTTATACTGCCGCTCGCTCTTGGCAGGACAAAGCATCTGCGTAACACAAGTAGTTTGGTAGAATACCATATGCTCTAAAAAGCAATCCGTATGATGAACTGAATCACCCATTGAATTACCCCAAGGTTGGTAAGGAAAAAGAAGGATGAAAGCTGCAAATAGGCTTCACTAGAGGGATAACTTATGCTACCAAATCAGTTTCTGTTGCTGAAAGACCGTCTGCTACCACTTCACTTATTAAGATGCTCTCGCTATTAAGAGAAGAGGACATCTCCTAACTGTGGTAATTGCCGCGTAATAGGATGTGTTGATAATAGAGTATTTTGCCACAAAACCTTATACCGTAGTAGTTGATGTAGCCCCAAGCCCCTCTTCTCTCTAGCCTTTGATTTTTTGATAGAGACCGATCTGCTTTTGTTGGCAAGTTCGGAAGAAGGCTTTGAGGGGTGGTTCCGGTAATGGTCTAAGCGCGCCAGGACTCGATATCCCGCACCCCCGACACGGGCCAATGTTGAGAACCTTCGGCAAGGATACCTGTGGTTCACAGCCATCAGGCCGTAAGGATGGTGTGTGTTCAGCAGGCAGCGAACTGACACGTAAGATGGCTTCCCTCGAACAAATGGCACTTCAAAGATATTAAATGCCAGTGCTGAGTTCACCACCGCCGACGCGAATGAGCGGTCAAAGAAGGCCTGAAATACCTCAAAGAGGAAGTACAATGGCCACCTATCTGTAGCCGACTTCAAGTCGAAGGAATAAGAGGTCGAACTCCCAACTAACCTATCAAGAGGTGCTGTTTGATGGAACGTCCATAGGAATACGGGCGAGCACTTCCATAAGCCAGTGATGAACCGGCTTCAGCAACCGTTGATTGATGTAGTTACCAATAGCGAATATCCTCTGCTTACCCCCTCCTTCAACCACCTGACCTAACCTTCCGGATGCCATTGGCAAATCGAGAAGAGGTAGCACTGTACCGATCTTAGACTCAAAGAAGTCAAGATCGAAAGCACTAAACAATTTCTTGTTAGGGTCCCAGGCATACCGAATTCTCTCAGGCCACAAGATGCCAGCCAGAGGACCATTCTTCCCTTCGAGCGTGAATAAAGCGCAGGAGGTGGGCATAAGAAGACATCTCTAACATTAAAGCGGGAAAGGAAGAACGAACTCGTCGATACTTCCGCCCCAACTGCCGAGACATCTCGCCCAATTGATCATTCATCTGGTCATATGTAGGATTAAAAGCCAGGTAGTCTCTGTCTCGGTCAATCGCTTCGGTGAATGATTCTATCACGAATGCCATTACATTAGCTTAGTTGCTTGTTTGCGATCCCTTGTTTGAATTAGAGTCTTTCTCGTAGGGCATTTTATTGAAGCTGAAGGCCTCTTCAAATTCCTTGATGTAGGGTCAAGGGGATAAGAGAAGTGAGTCTTGAAAGTGGATAAGTGATCATCCCTTTCTTTAAAGTCAGCTAATGAAACCAACTAAGGAGTTCCAGCTGTAAGTTAAGTTCAAAATCTCTCTTCCTTTCGATAAGCTCAGTACTCGAGGGAGGATCAGAGAATCCACTCTTTACGTTACGGCTAGCGGTATATCTTTCTGTATCGGCTTTATCTAGCGAGTGGGCTTCTTCGTTGAGTAGACGTCTCGAGGTTCTGAAAGAACCAGACAAAATCCGTTTTTTTAGTAAAAACTCCTTATTTGGCTTTCTCTTCCGGTTGCCTAAGTCGGAAAGACGTTCAGCAGACAGATCAGGAAAGAGCTTTCAAACAAAGAAAGAGTACAGCACTTGCCTTTAGAGACCGACAACGACTTTACTTCAGAAAAGTCACTACTTTTAGCTTGGCTTGACTTGACTACCGCCCTAAGCACAAGGAATAAAAGAAAGAAGTCAGGCAAGTGGTTTTCTCGATGAACTCCTTCCTTTTCTGCGCAAGCGAAGCGTCATAAATGCTTGGTTTTTAAGAGAGAGTTAGGAATCAAAAATGATGTCATTCAGCAGTGAGATCGGAAAATCCCGTGTGCGTGATAAAATGAGCCAACCAGCTCCAATTACTAAACACTGATCTAACGGGACCATCTTTCTAGCTCTTCTCTCTCTTATAAACGACCCCCATGAATCTTTGGTTCCCTCAGGAGCGAGCGCTGCGCACCAAAGTGGAGCGGCTTCTTCCGGGGGACAAGACAATAGGCAATGGATTGATAAAGATCACCCGGGTTCAACTGATTAGGCAAGCAAGAAGAAAATGTCTTCCCGTGATCGTTACCTATCAATTCGTTATGAGAGCACTGTCGAATAGCGGACGATACCATGTAACCATGAGTTCCTGAAGCAAGAGCTGGGACCAGTATACTATAAGCTATAAGCAGATTGTGCAAGTCACTCCATACGGGAAGTACATTAATGTAACCTCTTAAGTAGGTAACTTCACGAACCTAATCGAGTCTCCGTGAAGAGGTAAGGTTATTTTGGTGAGCTGACGCTCTTCGCCTTGCCTTTGTTGGATGGGGATTGGTTACATGTCCTGTTCATTCTGCTTTAGCGCGCTATGGTGAGTCCACTACTGAGTGAGCAGCCAGTGAGACTCCGATAAATTCATTCAAGAGGGCTAAAGCATCCCTATACGAGTACGAGTTTTCTTCTTTGCTCATCAAAGGCAGGAATTGGATTGGATAGTAAACTCTGGAGGCGTAACCGCCGAGGGTTAGATTCTCCGCAACTAAAGAGGTTTGCCAGGTAAAAACAAAGGTCTGGTTTAGACTACAAAGAAAAGGCTTCCTATCTAACTTACTGTTAGCTAGCTTTGCCACAGCAGTACTCCTACTTCCAGATCCAGAAAGGATTTTAAACAGAAACATTATAGTTCTCTAGTGAAAGCCCCGACTTCGCTACACTTGCTTCTAGAAGGAAGTTCCCAGCCGAAGGCCCAGGTCCTAGTACTACCTCTTAGATACGATACCGCCAAAGGAAAGCAGTCTAGCAGTCAAGTCACGAAGAAAGTCACACCGCTACCGCTACTTTATGCTTACCATGCCTAGCTCCACGCTAATGAAGTCACTTGGTCCTTACCAGAGTAGAGACTCCGCCTAGGGAGTTGCCCACCCTATCTCTATTCTATCTCTTTCACCGAAACCAAGGTAAACCGAAACCCAGACATAGAACTCCGTGAACGGGATCCACTACTTCTTTATTTATGATACCAGCAAATTCAACTGAAACTGATTCTACTTGAGAGCGGCATCCATCCCCGTGGTTATTTCGACAAGAAGGTATTTCCATTCTATAGCACCGTCTTCTTCCCTAAAATCTGAAAGGGATTGTGAACAAGAAAGGAAGTTAGGCCTTTTCCTAAAGCCCCAACCACCAAGAGCGGATTCTCGGCTTGGCTACGCTATTCTATTAAGGTTTCGCATCTCTCAAGCCGGCTACTGACTTGGCTTCGTTCACTCAAAAAGAATGGAATCCGGATCCGTAAGTGACTTCGATAGGCTAGCCTTTGGGCTTTTAGTTAAGACTTCTTTTCTTCCTTACCTTATAGAGCTTTGTCTGATAGGGAATTTTCTGCTCGCTACGCCCCTGCCCCAAGCCAAAATTGCTTGAATAGCTTGATCTGACCGAACTCGCTCTAATGGAAGAATTTTATTAATATGGAATTTCCTGGTATTAGCTTAAAAAGCATTCCCCTGGAGCCTGAACCACGTGAAAGCTAGCCCTCCTCAATCCCAGTCGCATTCGATCTAGAATTCTTCTTCCCCAGTGATGTCACCCTCGGCGGAACTACCTTAATGGAATTCCGGCTTCGCTAAAACTGGGCTATGCCTCGAACTCTCTTAACTGGCCAGGGGGTTAACTAAGAACTATATCTTCTCCGCATCAAGGAAAAGAGCAGAGATCTTTGTTGAAGACAGCACGGCAATGCGCAATCGCTAAACAAGACCACAAAAGCTATATCACAAAGATCAGTCTAACTAATCGGCCTAAGGCTTCTAGAGACAATTCCTATCTCGCCAAACTACTTACTTGTGTTTGGTTACTGCATTAAGATTTCAATCTCGCCTGCAGGCAAGGCATATCTTATCTCGTGGATCTGGAAAGACAGTCCTACTTATCCTCTTACGCTTATGCTTCTATTTCAGCGTATTCAGTCTATGTTTATTCTTCTGCCTTTGACTTCTTTTGATGCTTCATAGGATTATGACTCTAACTCCGCTTTATAAAGAGGGTCAGTCAGCCCTAGCTTAAAGCTAAAAAATACATTTCTCCAGACGTCATTACTAAGTAAATTGGAACTTCCTTGCTAACGTTGAGTTGGGAGAAACCCTTCTGGTAACTTATTGAAGTAGGCAAACCAAGCTGGCTGGAAAAGACGAGCAAGGAAAGATTTCGGCTAACTCCATGGCACAACAAGCCTAGAGTTTCGACGTTCCCTAACGCTTCAACAACAGAACAGACCTTCACTGTCAGGTAACGAAAGGTATTCGTTATTGGATGTGATGATCCTTCCGCATACCGAGTTGCCATCACCTCGGAAAATGTTTATACCAAGGGCGTGGTCTCAGTGCAGAGCTTGATAAGCTAAAGCGGAACAGGAATGATGCTGGCTGATTGGAACTTGGCATTCGGATGTTCTAGCTCATGGAGAAAACATTGATGCCAAACCAAAGGGTATGGTGTCAAGAGTTCAGACCGTCAAATGAATTGTGGCCTGGTGGGAGGACTTGTGTTACGATGCAGCTGGCACCTTGGGGTCTCGTTTCAGAGTGGGCAGCAACTCTTGCGTGCACTGTACACGGTTGGCGCCTTCGGTGTGTAGACGAACAATTGGCACGGTTGTGATAACTCAATGGAACTTTGGAGTGGAGTTCCGAGGTGTGGAAAAGTGGATTAGTTACTTTGTGGTCCCCGGTTGGTACAAGAGTCAGATGGTCCGGTCCATCTTTCTTTCCTTATCATACGAGAATACGCGCGCGCGAATGAGAGCGCGCTATGCGCTAAGCTGCGCTTAGTCTATACAACATCAAAGAGGAATCGAACCCCTTATTATCTTCTTTGAAAACTCTATTCCAATTGATGTCCCCCACCTTCCCCCTCCCCCTCCTCCGTTATTTTTTAGCTGCAACGGCGACAGAAACATGAACAAGTACGAGATCTTCCTAGCTAGGAAGATCTATCAACTATCGATACCTACCCACCGCTTGATACGAACTTCAAAAATGCCACAGCAGCCTCAAACCACCAGGAATATTTGTTTGTTTGCGTCAAATCGCAAACAATATCGAATAAAAAGTCGACATTTTTCCATAACTGATCGTTGTTCACAACGCCCTCTTCTAGGATACTAAATGTATTCCATCGATAGGGAACCCGGATACCCTGTTCATTCAAAAGAAGATCCAGGTGATCCACTATGGCCTTATGTAAACAATTCACAGTATCTTGTTCTAGAATGGAGTCATGCGTACGATCAATGCTTTCTTCTATAAAAGAAAGCAATTCAGCATTCAGGGGCATGAGTATGTTTGCTGTGGTTTTGTTGTTCATGAATCTAACTAAAAATATGCTCCGCTTCTTGCTCTCAAAAAGCAAAAAGACTTGTCGGAAATTGCCGGTTGGGTTGGTCCAACCAAGAAAAGCATGGGAGTCTTTGGGCATCTCACTTGGAATGCAAAGCATTCTTTTCGATCTTGTATTAAGGTACACGGAACACCCACTTTATCTCGACGAAATCAAAGAAAACTACAAGCAACTACATCAAAAACCTCTATTCTTGACGCGAACGGGCGCTTTCTTGGAACTAATTGATAGGCACTTAGTGTTATAACTATATAAAGAAATATAACAAGCGTGCGATATTTATAAACATTTCAACCAAACTCTTTCTTTGCTTCAGGATGCTTGCTGGGGAAGGTCACTGTGATGAAGAAAAAGCTTTCCTCTCGCCTTCGGTCGCCTCTATGGAACCATGTCCACCCACCGCACTGGCTATCGCTTTCGCTGGAGTAGTAGTCTATGGAGGCAAATCCTTAGGAGCAGTAGCGGGATCGGTTCAAGCAGCGGATCAGTTCAGTGCCTCGCTCTTTGTCCAGATGGAAAAGATGATCTTGCCAGATCTTGTTGAATCCTTTTTCGCAGACTTCAAGCGGGGCTCACCGATCCATCTGGGAAATCAATCCCTCTGCCGCCCTCTCCCTCTCTCGGGCTCGGGTGCTGCTATCCCACACTCACACGTTCACTATGGGTCTGTGGGCAATCGATCGATTTCTGGGCAATCAATCCCTCCGGGTGGCGGGCACTCGATATCTGATTGTACGACAAGAGATTCAAGACCAGATGATTGATAGATGTACTTGATGAAGGCTCTCTCTTTCCGAATAGAATATAGGGTATCCCCATCTACTAGACCTGTGACTTGATCCCCCTATGGCGCCACATTCCGGGGAGAAGAAGCCACAGGGTTCACGGTTTATCAGCAGGACCGAACCTCTCGATGTGCAGACACACTGCTGGACCCGCTCAATCCATTCTGAGGAGAAGCCCATCTTGGCCAGGGTCTTGAGAAGAAAACTACATTTCAGGTTGTTCAAAGTTTGAGAAACGTCAACTTTAACACAGGCTGAGCCTTGCAGCCAAACTTGAGTTTCATTCGATGCGCAAGGTCATGGGCTAAGGCTATGTTGTCCGTTATGTTCCGACCTTTGATGAAAGCAGATTTCTTTTTGAGGATGAGTTTGGGAAGGAGGGGAGTCAGTCAACCTACGAACAATCGTACTATAGCGACTAATGCTTAAAGTGCCACTTGTTGTCAGCTAAAGGAAGGCTAGGAAGGGATTTGTTCCCTGCTTGTAGTCGGAAAGGCGGAAGGCAAGGGCGAAGGCTAGTTCTCTATATCTCGGACTAAAGCGGCTAAAGCTAGCCAGTAGCGAGCTTTTGCTCTTAGTGATTAATCTATCCCCTCCTTTCCTTATCTGTCGTAAACAGACTGACTTATGAGCTAACTTGTTCCTCCTTAACTCAGCCTTCCCTTTCTTTTCTCCATTAATTAATAGATAGGGCGAGGGTCAAAAGGAGATCGCCCTAATGAAAAAGTGGGAGAGGCCGCGGAAGATTAAGGTAAGAAAGATCACAACTATTATACTCATTCATCACTACTATCTATCTTCTTTTCCAGATGACGAAAGGAAGAGAGAGCTAGAAAGAGGAAGCCAAAGGCGAAAGGCTGCTCAAGCAAGGAAGCTGCTAATTCAGATGCGGATTCCATGTTGCCGTATTGACGAAGCAGTGGGCATCAAAGGAAGCCAGCTTAAAAGCAAAGCAAGGAAAGGCAGAAGAGGATTAACACGACTTAGCTACTTGTCTGAAAACGGAAACAGAAGAGAAAGGTGACTCACTTCATTCGGTAAAGCTAGAAAGCAACCGAAAGAGGCACATCATACGGGTCTGAAAGAAGTCTAGCCTGCCAAGGAGCAAAGCTTCAGGTATTTCTAAAAAACTAAACGTTCAGAATGGCCTCGGGAAAGGGCTAAAATCACCATTGAAATGACTTCTTTGGTCAATCCGCAATGAATATGCCTTTTCCCGTGTCCAGCCACAATTGAATTTCCTTTTGACTCTTCATTCAAGAGAAAAGGGAAAGGCGAAGTTGCTTCTGCTGGGAAGCCCTTTCGACCTAAGCCAGGCTCTTCCATAGGTTGAGTGACCATCCTCGGAGGGAGAGTAGACCAGAGAGAGGTTATGTAATAGAGGTGATAGTGAGCCCCGAAGAGTGCTTTTCTATTATTCCCGTGACTCGCTACATATTCCTTTCACTGGGCAAGCTCCATCGCTCCTAATACTACGACAAGGCTAGCTTATGGCTCGCTACCGTGGCTCTAGTAGTCCATCTTATTCAGAATTCCTCTTTCTTTTTGTTGATTGAAATTCGAAGAAGAATGTTGATGGTGCGTTAGTTCAGATAAGAAGGCAAGGTTAGCAAAGGCAGCCGTTGGTTGGGGTAACTCGGCTTTACGTGTTGTCTCTAAATCCTCTTCTCCGTCGCTCTCGCAGCCATACACATGCCAACCTTCTTAGTTCGCGAGCAAGCTCAAACTAAGGAATGGAAGTTACGCGAAGGGGACCGGTAATCGGGGGTGCCCCTAAGGGCACCGCAGTGTGTCAGGTTGTTATAGGAAGGGGCATTCGTCTATATCCAAGGAGGAACGGGATATAAGCAGAAACGTCGTACCCGCCTTCTGCCGCTCTATCAGCAAAGGAGGCAGCTAACGTAGTGGTATTCGCTTTTGCAGCTCTTCCAGAAGAAGCAGCTGTGGCATCTCTATCAGCTAGTTAGCTAGTGTCATTGGCCTTCGGCTTCTGGCTTTCGGACTAGTAGCTAAATTGCTTTCGTTTTTAGGGGAGAACGGAACCGGGCATAAGGAGCTTCAATCGCTATTGGTAGTTCACCCGCTAGGGGAACGTCAGGAGGGGGACATGCCCTATGTCCACTGACTCTACTGTTAGTACAGTATAGGAAGTCCTTGTTTTAGTGAGAGCTTCTAGAATGCCATTCATTTTGCAATAAGAAACTTTTCCACATAGAGGTTTCAGCCACTTAAGGCGAGAGTGCATCCAAAAATTGTATTGGATCGAGAAGAGTGCTCGGCCTACGCTACGATCGTTAGAACTCCCTCCAATCGGTTCAAAGCCGCAGATCAAGGTTGTTGTGCTTTCTCTTTGTCCAGAAAACTAAGTAGTTGACGAGGTCTCATTTCCTGACTACTAAAAGGCAACAAGCCTTGTTTGTTGCCAGTCTCGCATAGCGAAGAAGGGACTTGTCTCATTGAATTTGAGGGAAATTTACCTGGTAAAGAGGGTAGGTGGGTGGGGAAGGAAGTGCGAGATCCGGTCATTGAGAACAAGATATTGAAAGCTTCAAACAAGTAGTCCGCTAAGGTATCAAAATAGAGCTTCCAGAGGCAAGCCGAAGCGGATAATTTGACTCCTAAAGAGTCTCTCTGAGTAGTCAGCACAACGAGAATGGCCTATGTTCCAAGAACCAATGCTACCAATACGGGCAGCGCCTACCACTGAAACGATGCCTGCTGCTGATAATGCGGCTACTGTTCAAAATGCACCTGCTGAGGTGAATGCTGGTGTGGCTGAAGCTGCAAATAATGCTCCGGTTTTTTTTCATGCTAATGACCCAACCAATCCAGAAGCTTTTAAGTAAGTCAGGGCTTCTACCACTGAAGTTAGCCCTTGTGATTCAGATGTTGCTGCTGCTTACATGCAAACCATTGAAGATGGTCCTCGGGGCGAAGAGCTTGAACTAGATAACAATCCCCAAGCTCCTGTTCTTCAACAACCGGAGTATTTCGCTATTGGAAAATAGCCTTCGGTTAACGAAGCCCCTAATACCGGCGGTAGCTCTGCCTCACGGGGACAGCAGGAAGAGAAACTAGTTGGCAGAAATTTTGTTTCTAATCAAGACCCCCTACGGATTATGCACTGGATCCATCCGGCCCGGAATCCAATAAACCGAAGGTTCACTATCTTTTTTTAGTGGTTGCCATACAGAGACAAGTTCGCGCTTTCTCCTTAGAAGGAAGGTCCTCAAAGCCTCTTCATTCCAATGATCATGATGAAGAATCCAATAGCTCCTCTCAGGACCCACAATCATCTATCTTTGAGAAAGATTTGAAACCGGAGCCTCCGAACAAGGCAAACAAATGGCAGCACCTGGGTAAGAGCGCGGCTACTAGGGCACAATCCAAACTTGGGGCTAAGCCCCACTCCACTCTATTTCCAAAATTTCCACAATTGCAATTGTTTGGAATGCAAGGGGCGTCAGCAATGGCCCCACGCGTAGACGTCTCGACGATCTTGCTCGGATCGGGCTTTAGTCTTTGGTTGTCATCCTGGAACCAATGGTTAGAAAGGCTAGGGCGGCAAACTTAGCTTTCTTGTTGGTGGCATTCATTGGAGTTAGTCTCATAAGCGAAAAGGCTTTCCAAATGGAATGCGGAATGCTAATCTATTAGACTAACTTATAGAAAAAAATTAGATTTTAAGGTTATGAGTTAGTAGAGTAGGTGTTCAGAGGGGAATCGTCGGAGATTCATGGGACTAGAAAAACAAAACTACAATTCCATTCTTTTTTTTGTGGTCGCGAACAAAGGGGGAAAACCCAGGCATACAGAGAAATTTTAGCACTAAGGGAGCTGTGGGGGTTACATACTGATGGATGGAATCCTGTCTCGTATTCTAATTTGGGGTTGCGTTTGCCTATGATCTCGTATCGTATTCGAATTCTCATTTTTGTTTTCATATTATGGATCTTGGTTACCATGGCAATTAGACTATTAGAAAAAAAGAGAATCAATAAGGAAATATTGCGTATAAGAAAGAAAATGCTCAACCATCGGAGAAAAGAACCAGGGCTTACTCGCTCCTTAAATGGATTAAGACTTATTCCTGCTTAGAAGAGAAAGAAAGAAAAGAAGGAAGGGGAAAAAGTCTGACTTAACTAAATCGTGTACGGAGATTAGGACTAGTTCCAGTATTGACCTCATGAAAGAAACTAATTCACCAGGGTTCGGAAGATGGTCAGTGGGGAACAGAGGGGATATAGAAAAAGAAAGGCAAGATTCTCCACCGAAGACAAAAAAAAAGACCCATTAATAGGTCTATCGTGTCGGGAAATACGCTTATCCGGTAAGGGAATGGGCTTTAATTGCGTAAGAAAGAGAAGCGAAAATCAAAAGAAGGACCAACGACGATTCTGTACTAAAGAAGAAGGAGGAGGAGTAGGAGCAAGCTTTAATTAAAGTAGAAGCGTACTACGAAGAAATTCTGAGTTCATGCCACGACGATCTATATGGAAGGGCAGTTTTGTTGATGCATTCCTGTTGAGAATGAAGAAGAAGAGAGATCTTCTTTTGAACAGGAAAATTTGGTCACGTAGATCTTCTATTTTGCCGGAATTCGTTAATTGCTCCGTACGAATTTACAATGGAAAAACTCCTGTTCGTTGTAAGATCACTGAAGGAAAGGTTGGTCATAAATTTGGAGAGTTTGCTTCTACACGGAAACGAAGACTTTCGAGAACGAATATTGGACCGGGAAGAAAAAGGGGGAAAAAAGAAAGTCTAAGCGCATATGGCACGAAAAGGAAATCCGATTTCGGTAAGACTTGGTCTGAATCGTAGTTCAGATTCAAGTCGGTTCAGTGAGGGCGACCGCGAAAGTCACCGAATGGGTCAGTCTTTTTCTTCAGTTTGTCTTATATTTTAAATCAAAAAAGCGTGGGAGGACGTTGCAGATGTCCGTCCCGGACACGACTTCTTCTAACGCTAGAAGACCACTGGAAGACCCCGGGACCAGAGCATGTCGTGAAAGAAGCACACTGGGCGGGCGTGCTTCGACCGTGTCTTCGGGGCACAGTTGAATGTAGATATCATGAACGCGAGGTGCAGGATACCAGGCCGAGAAACCCGGGCAACCACTCCCCTATGTGCCGATCGCTAGCGCATCCAGGGCCCCGGCGCCCAGCTCAGCTGGAGAGGCCTAGCCTGATTTGAGAAGTGCTAATTCGGTTCGGATAGACTTCA